CGAAATCCCCTATTTCCTATATCGGAAAAAGGAATGATCCCTCAGGTTCAGGATTGCTCTCTGATAATGGATCAGATTACATCAATATCAATCCGTTTTGCTCCATATATTCCTATTCAAAGACAAGAATTCAACAATTCCTTAACCCAAATCAAGGAACTATTCATACATTGTTGAATAGAAATAAGGAATTCCAACCATTGAGAATTTTGTTATCATCCAACTGTTCTCGAATGGGTCCATTCAACGATCTAAAATATCACAATGGAATAAAAGAATCAATTCATCAAAGGGATCCCCTAATTCCAATTAGGAATTCGTTGGGCCCTTTAGGGTCAGCCCCCCCAATTGAGAATTCTATTTTTCCCACTTAATAACTCACAATCAAATCTTGTTAACTAACTATTTGCAACCTGACAATTTCAAACGGACTTTTCAAGTAATTAAATATTATTCAATGGATGAAAGTGAAAGTGGGCAATTTTAGAATCCCGACCCTATTTGCAATCCATTCCATTTTCATAGGTATTTTCTCCGTCACAATTATTGTGAAGAGACGTCTACAATAATTAGCCTTGGAAAGTTTATTTGTGAAAATGTGTGTATAGCCAAAAACGGACCACACCTAAAATCGGGTCAAGTTATCTTTGTTCAAGCCGATTCCGTACGATCAGCTAAGCCTTATTTGGGCACCCCGGGAGCAACCGTTCATGGCCATTATGGGGAAATCCTTTATGAAGGAGATACATTAGTTACATTTATATATGAAAAGTCGAGATCTGGGGACATAACGCAGGGTCTTCCAAAAGTGGAACAAGTGTTAGAAGTGCGCTCGATCGATTCAATATCGATGAATCTAGAAAAGAGGATTGAGGGTTGGAACGAATGTATAACAAGTCTGCTTCTCTTCCTTGGGGATTCTTCATTAGTGCTGAGCTAACTATAGTGCAAAGTCGTATCTCTTTGGTCAATAAGATCCAAAAGGTTTATCGATCCCAGGGGGTGCAGATTCATAATAGGCATCTAGAAATTATTGTACGTCAAATAACATAAAAAGTATTGGTTTCAGAAGACAGAATGTCTAATGTTTTTTCACCCGGAGAACTAATCGGATTGTTACGAGCAGAACGAACGGGACGCGCTTTGGAAGAAGCGATCCGTTACCGAGCCATGTTATTGGGAATAACAAGAGCATCTCTCAATACCCAAAGTTTCATATCTGAAGCAAGTTTTCAAGAAACTGCTCGAGTTTTAGCAAAGGCAGCTCTCCGGGGGCGTATCGATTGGTTGAAAGGTCTGAAAGAGAACGTTGTTTTGGGGGGGATGATACCTGTCGGGACCGGGTTCAAAGGATTAGTGCACCCTTCAAAACAACATAATAAGATTCCTTTGAAAACCAAAAAAAAGAATCTATTCGAGGCGAAAATGAGAGATATTTTTTTTCACCAGAGAAAATTTGTTGATTCTTCCCTTTCACAGAATTTCCACGATACATCATAACAATCATTTCTAGGATTTACTGATTCCTAAGAAGGGAGTCATTCCTTTCACTTCATTATTTTAGTAAAAGTTCTTGCGGCTCGAGCTGGATGACATTCAATATCATGTACCCATGTTCCTATACGTATATCGGCTAATGGTATGCAATTTCCTATTTTAAAATTTAGATCAAGTATAGTATCTCGTATCTATAAGCAGGGGGGCGCGGCCAAGAAACAGCCAGCTGACTGCCCCCTTCCTTCCACTCGGCCTTTCTTCGCTGTGTGAACAAGGTCTCTTAGTATGTATGGGCAGGTCGCAATAAGTGGCTAGTCGAAGGTTTAGACCAATCGCAATTTATCACCATCTTGCCCGCTTCCAATTGATGGCTGGCTATTATATAAGTGTTGACCTAAGCCCCTGTGCTGGGGCTCGGCTCCCGAACCGTACGTGAGCTGCCTCGTACGGCTCTTCCTAAGAACTTGAAGCCCCCTCTCCTCTCTCTTAATAGAAAAAAATGAATTTACAAGCCCTTTTCAAAAAGCTTTCGCCCTCCGGGGGGCTATTAGAGAAGCTGCTTCGTTCCTTGACTTCTTTGCTCAGTCAAGCTTCCTTGTTCCTTAGTGTAGTCTCGGTCCATAGTTTAAGACTCCGCCTAGTCTATATCCACAGCTGACGTTACTCCGTACTGACGCCTTTCCCTTTGTATTTGTATACGGCTAAGTTACAAAGTAACCTTAACGTACTTTTTACTGTAGCATAGGCCTTCGTCGGGCTTTCGTCCCTTCGCCTATAGACGGCGGCTTGGCTTCGATATCGCTCATGACTTGGTGTATAGTGTAGTCGTCGGTTTTACACCACAATGCCTATGATATTAGTGGTCGGCCTTTCGAATGCCTCCTTCCTTACTTTTCTTTTCTGAGGAAGCCCTTTACGACTATAATATAAAGGGCAGGGGGGGCTGTTCACCTTTGGGAAGTTAGCTACTTAAGTACTACTCATAAAGTAAAGGTGAACGGCATTCTGTTCTACAGCTACTTAATATTATTCATATTTCACAACATAGTAAAAGTAGAACAACTTGTCGTACTACTGAAGTACCAAAGGCGAACGGGGCTCACAGGCCGGGACGTCTGGCAGAATGCTTGGCCTCCTGCGCTGGAAGCGACACCCGAAGGGTGAGCTTCTGGCGGTTAGCTTCTAGCACTATATAATAATAATAGGTATTGGGCATTCTGAGCTGGAAGGAGGCAAGCAAATGACAAATGAAATTAAGGGAGGCATTACGGGCCGACTACAAGAAGCAAAGCTTCGTAGACTCTGCAAGTCGCTTATAGAATGCCGACTACTATTTTCCACTTAATACTTTAGAAGGGGGGAGGGAAGCGAAGCTTAGCGAGCTTTATAAGGCCGACCGCTACATAAGCCGCTGGCGGAGAAAGCTCGGAGAGCTTCCCCTCATTCGTTGCTAAGCCAAGGTCCCAGGTCTCCGAGTCAGCCCGCGCTTTTTCGAAGAATCCTGCACCCATGGGCATACGGCCTGGCAGGCCTTCCCTTTCCGCCGGAGCTTCATGGGCGTTGCCCCGTTCCCCAATCAGATGTTTGGATGTGAGCTATACTCCGCGAGGAGCCAAACGGGCGTATGGCCTTGCCTTGCCATTTGACCTCTCTTCCCGTGTGACTAGGAATGCTCGGCGACAACCTCTCAATTGTCACCGCCTGGCCTCTCGCTACCACGGTAGCACCTAGTGTGGTCAGCACCAATCGTGTTCGGACAACGAAGCTTACACTCATTCACATTGGTTCATCCTGCTATGCCCTGGGCCTTTTGCTCTTCTAACGTAAAAGGTGGCCGGCCATTCGTCAAGGCCCAGGAATCCGCCGGGCATCTCAGCGGCGGGATTTGATACCCGCATCCGATCGAAGTTCCATTTTAGTGTCCCCCCCCTAAAGGAGAGCAGTTTCTAGGTGGGTCGCTTCGCGCAAGACATTGCTTAGGACCAACGGGTCACACGACAGGTGCACGATCTACTTTGCATGTTCCATCCTTCGTCCCTTCGCCTATCGGCTTGGTAGGCAAGCTACCTTGATCCATCTTCGGCTTCGATTCGTTATGCTCAGAAGCTCCAACAAGCCCTAAAGTCTCTTGCCGCCTAAAACTCTGCCAAGAGAGCGCTGCTTTACGTTTGATCCTATGTGCCCAGAGAATGCTATGCGTTCTCCACTTTCGGATCTCGCAAAGAGAGAACGTGTTTTTTCCTCTGACTTTCTCTCTCATTCGCGGAGCGAAGAAAGCAGGCTTTGCCCCAGCTACCGCTACCCTTGGGAAAGCAAAAGAGCTACCGAAGGAAAGGCTCGTTGAGACCTTGGCTTTTGGATTTGGAGAGGAGAGTGCAGAGAAGAAAACGTCCTTCGCACAAGTTTTTTTGCTTCCTGCGCCCTTACTAGTAAAGGGGCTCTTCGACCAAGAAGGCATTCTGGTAGGAAGGCCGACCACTACATAAGCCGCCTTCTGTCCAGGAGAGAAGCAAGCTACCTTTCTTTGATCCACCTTCCCGGGCAGGGAAGAAAACGAAAATGGACCGCGGATGGTGGTCGTGGTAGATTCGAGAATCTTACGCGGCGGAGCGAACTCTTCTATCGTGTTGCATTTCCTCTGGCGGACCCCCTCTTTCCATCGTACTAGAGCGATTCGAGAAGAACGATTAGGGTCATATTCTATCCTTTCTACAATGCCCATAGACGAAGTGCTTCGTTTCAGATCAATTCTTCGCTGCAATCGCTTCGATCCACCCCCTCGGTGAAAAACCGTAATACGCCCTGAGGAATTCCTACCAGTAGACTTCCCTGTACTCTTTGTGAATTGTCTAAGTGCTCTCCTTTTTTTCATTGTCTATCTATCTCGTAATCATTCGATTCCGCCCTGAAGGCTAGCTCCTACTCCTACTCCTTCGACTCCTGAATCCTCATCCTCGTTGGTCCTTTCTTTCTCTTAGCTGCGACTTCCTCAAAGACTAGCAATTAGTTTTTTGTGCTTTGTGCTGTAATAAGAAAGATGTTGCTATTCTACGATGTGGCGTTCCAGAAAGACTCACGACACACTTCTACAATGCATTTACTGATTCTTCTTCTCTTCTTTCCTCTCTTTTCTCTTACGTCATTTAGTTATTATTTCTGTTCGGGATTGATCCGATACGAGTTAGGTTATCCTATTCTATTTTAACTCCGGCTTGAGAGCCATTTCAATGTGACTAATTGAAAACTTCCCTCAATTCCATCGAGCCCCACGTATAAAAAAAGCATCTAGGTTGATAAATCCATCGATCGACTAGGCTACCCATCATTTCTTCGAATGAACGATCTTTCTCTACCATGGTATCCCGTAGACGCACCTGAGTTCTTTTGATCTCCCATCCCTTCTTTCCCAGACCTGGAGATCTGTGAGTGAATCCTCTAGTCCTATTCCAAGTGGGAGAAGCATCCGAACGCGCAGTGGGTGCAGAGGCGAACTATCCATCATTTGGATTCGATGAAAATAGCCTGGGGCATTTTTTGACATTGCTTTCTATATTCGTATTACTAAGAATTCTCATTTCTATGGTATGCTTTCATCCTAAGGCGGTTAGTTCATAACAAAATAATAGTTGGTTACGGTTTGGGGACTTGGGCGATAAACCCCAGTCCCCTAACCTCTGTTATTAGCTTACAATTGTAGTTATTATTGGATTAGTAAATCCTTGTACGAGTTTCCCTAAGGGTAAGCGAAGGAATCCTTGGGGTTAGGGTTATGTTATTGGGTGAGGGACTCCCACCTCAACCATAAGGAGACATTTAGAATAGTGATTTCTTATGAATACTTTTACTAGCAAGTAAGTGCCGTGCCCTCAAGTCAAGCAAGGTACCGAGTGAGATAAAGAATTCTAGGGGGTGCAAGCCCGGATACTAACTATTTGCCTTGCATTTGAAAAGCATGATTTTTACCTTCGGGGAGGGGTACTTCTTTCTTTTACTTTATATAAAACATTTCTACTTGATTGAAGATATACCAAAACTCTTGTCTATTTCGATGGTATGATAGTAACTAGAGCTCCATTATAGGGAAAAAATGACCATAGAATTCTAGCCCTTAAGAATTCAATCTTCTCGAGTGATTGAGTGAGCAATCAGTCTTAATCGTTCCTCTTACGAGCATCTTCGAACCTCTCCTCTCACTTCGTTCGAGCAACTACGTACCTTTACAGTCGAGTTACTTCGTTCCTCATATATGATATAAATCGTTCTTCGTATCTGATACCCGCTTCAATAGGCTACTCACTAAGACTATAGTTGGTTAAGAAGGATAGGCTGAAAGTGCTAGAGCATAATTGAGAGAGATTTCATGGCTGGGGTCAAAGCAAAGCCCTATCCATTGAATCTCGCAAACGGCCGGCAGGCTCGGAATATCCTTCTTTCGTAACCAAGAATAGCATGATAATAGGAGCAATTCCAGGATGAATTAGTACTTCCTCAGATTGAAAAGGAAAGGAAGGTGCCAAGTCTTTTATCTCCTCCTTTGGGAGTCTCTCGTCCTGGGGCTTTTCTTGTCTGTCACTTGAATGTTCCAGTAGCTTGCCATGGTTCCTTTGAGGAGGGGTGTTTACAAGGGTTTTGGAATGCAAGAATGTAGTGGTAGACGAGAGGGAACCCTAAAATGCAGATGTAACCCTAGACTTTGAGTCCAGGTGATTTGACCCTTCGTAAAGATTTGATTCGAGGCTGACCTGCTCCAAATGCTGATTCTGCACAGGTGTCCTCGTTTTATCTGAGGATTGGATTTGTCTCGCTCCTCTTTCCGGACGAGCTGAGATAGATGCTGTTTCAGGTCTTCGTTTTAGGAAAAACCTTGATTGGGACATTCACTAGCTTACCATTGCCTATAGGCAACCTCACTCCAAAGAATGAGCCCTGAGGCTAAATTGCAAGTTTAGTCTAGACAATGAAAAATCTTTAAAAGAACCGGCTGACAAAGTGTTCCCTTTCTTAACTCTCACTACTACCGATTGATTCCGCAGCTCTTTTGTTGGACTTTCGGGCTTGCCTGCTTTCCTCAATAGGACTCGAACGGATGAGCAAGGTTGCTTGCAATAGGAAGTTCGTGCCTGCTTATCCTGGAAACAATAACTATAGAACAGCGATCCATCTGAAGAATGGCGCTCGTATATCCCTGGGTCTGTACTTTCCCTATTCTATTAGAGAAGGTTGCTTGCAATGTTTGGAACCCAAGACATGATCTACAAAATAATACATCATAGCGCCTAGAGATACAGGTACGGTTCACCGCGTTACTTATCCAAGCGTGTTGCCGGATAGTCGGATATGCCGTACTCTGATTTTGATGAGGTTAGGAATCATTTGCTGTTACCAGCATTGCTCATTATTAGGTAACGCATTCCCGTTTATTTATTTTTGGAAGGGCTTGCAATACGTTGTCGCTTTCGCTTTAATAATGAATGATATGGAGTCATGCAAGGATTTTATTTACTAATAACTAACGAAAGAGGCAAGCAACATCTATTTCTGCCCGAACTCTTCCTTCATTTCCCTCCTAGCGAACCGAACGGGGAAAGCCTTGCTTACGCAACCTCACTCGCATTCGCCTAATCGAGCAGAACGCCACTCGGCGATCATCCAACAACAGGTCTCGCCTATAGTGTCGAACACACATAAGTATAGATTTGGTTGTCCTTACGACGGTTGTCAAAGACCGGATCTTTGCACTTCGCGACCCTATCCGAGTATGGACTTAGTGCAACGCCTTATAGAACAATGAAGTAATGTATCCATACGAGCTCTGGCCCTCAGCTGCTCGAATACAAAAGAAACTTGTTCATTTATGTTACCGAGAGCTAACAACAGCGGATAAGAGAACAGCTTCTGAAAGAAGACTTGTTCGCAGCTAATGGTTCTGTCCTACTTGACTTTTTTATGATTGATCCGAATTTCGTTCACTCTGTGAGATAATGGATCTAACGTTAGGGCTTAGTGACTCCATCTCTCTTGCCGGCTTAGCCGAACTACTGGAACCCGAGTCATTCGCTTCTTTAAGCCATGTCCATACTAAAGGAGCTAAATCTCCTGGTGACTAGATTCATTCCGTAGCACGGGATTCTGTAACAGCAAAAACAAAGACCCCGGATCAACAGGGGATCCCGCATTTGCATCTGAGAAAGAAAGAAAGAGAGTCTCTCCCTATCTAAAGAGCAACTTCCTCTCAACTTCTCGCAAAGTAAACTATATTCGTTCCCTTACGGTTGAGCGTCTGAAAGCCAAAGGTACCAACTCTAAAGAGCTGCCACATTCCTATACCTATCGCTTCTCCATCCTCTCTTTCTTCTTTTGAACAGGTGGCATCAGATTGTTAAATCTTCGTTTCTTCGTTCTATCGCCCCCTCGAGACTTTATCTTCTTGAACTTCCGACTTTCTTTCAGATTGCTTATTTAATTTATTTTAGATTCGCTTTTTCTTGCTATTCGTCATAGCGGAACCAAGACCAACCATTGAGTCATTCTAAGGTGTGTAATCTCCTGAGTGAGGTCGGGTATCTCTTTTTTGAAATTGAGCCTAGGCGGCAGGCCCTCTAAGCGTAAACCAGTCCAACAACCAAGCAAAGCAAGTCAGCATCTGGTCCTTTCTTTCCAACTGGGTGATGAAGAGACTTAAACAATGCTACTTCGCTACTTCGCGCTAACCATCCCGTTCCCACGCCCATTCATCCGTATGGGCTACGAAGCCAATGACTCATTCTATCTCTTCTGCTTCGCGCTACCCAACCCAATGCCAATAGAAAGAAAAGGAAGGAAGCAATGACTCGAACCAATGCGTGCGATAGTGACCTAAGGGGTAGTTCCCATTGATGGATTCTGAGATTATGAAAGATTCCATTTCTAGTTCCCAAACAGGAGAGAAAGAGAACTCACTCTAACTACGGGAGCGATGAGAGGATTTAAAACTAAGAAGCTCTATCAATCAGGTAGCTGCCCCAAGGACTCCTTCTGATATGGCTGTCAGGAGAGGAAGACAGACAGTATAACTTAAGTCATATTCTGTGAGTTACAGCATCTCGGACCTAACTGAGTGCAAGACTTCGCATCTAGCTAATTAGCCCCAATATCCGAGGACTAGAAGAAGTGGAATCAAAGATCCAGTGAACTTCCAAGCAATGATTGGTATGGAAGCATTCATTTGAGCACAAAGTGGGATGGATCACTCGGCTAAGCCTGGTTTATATCGAATATCTCTTCGAAGCATCATAGCTAGATCCCGCATCAAAAGAAGAGCTAACGACATTCATCTTAGCGTCACTCGCTCCCCTCGTCGCTCTAAGCGCTAATCAATCAACTGGACTCCTGAACCGAGGCGACCGGAGGGAGGAAGAATCTTTCTTTTAAATCACCAGAGGGGAAGTCAAGACAGACTAGTCTTAGATAGTATAGGATTGATAATCTTCTTTCTTTCATTATATAATCTATGCCGAGTCAGATTCAGCCAGATTGGAAGCGGAAGCCCCAACTAAGCATCCTGATTCAATCCCTGTCATTGAACTACCGAACCGATCTTACATCTTTGAGCTAACAGGGACCTATCTGACGTTTTGGGCTAGTTTGAAAACCTATCCCTCAATTGTGACTATAGATGAATGAGTGGGATAAGGAGCTTAAAGGGATGGGGCTGTCCCAGCACTCGAAGACAAAGCATTAGATAGAGGAGTGGAAAGAAAGGTCTCCCATTCTATTACTGGGACTTAGAACATTCTCTCTCTTAGGGAAAGCACTCGGTCCAACAGAGAGACAAATAAAGGAAAAGGGGAGCCTGCAACTGGAATGCAGAGAAAGGGGGTTGATCAATAGCATTGCTGATTGAGAAAAGTCTGTAGCCAGAACCGTCGATTGAGAGGGATCACCTTCTCTCATTGATGAGGATGGAACAACATGATGAAGAAGGCGGCGAAAGTTTAGAGGAAAATCTGGGAAGAGAACAAGGAGATCTCTGAAAAGGGGAGGCAAGGAAGTAGTAGAAATGTTGAAGAGGAGACAACCCGCTCTTGAACTTAAGACTATGCGCGTCGCGTGCTCGATCTAGCAATTGTTTTGATGAACTGTCATTAAAAAAGAAAGAAGAGAAAGAACGTATATCAATTTTGGTGTAAAGGATTTTGGCCTCTGAGAAGGGATATCTTTTCTGGCACTTCTTGACTCTGACTTTCTCGTGAACTACCTTTTCATCCAAGGGATGAAGGAAATTTCTTCTCTTATGCAATTGTCACAGTCGATTCAAGAAGGAAGCAAGTCTCTTTTTCCTTTCTAAACTCGATCTGAAAATCGATAGACTTACCCCGTCCAATAAAACTGACTAGAGCTCTTCCTCGTGGAGAAAGAGGGGGCAATCCCGAGAAGGAAGATTCCAAATCTATGTATGAAAAGTGCAATCCTATCGCAAGGGCTAAAAAGCCCGCCTTTTTCCTTAGGCAATTGCCTATCTATGACAGCCACTTGGTCACCCGCCTGCTCAACCCTTTCGCTTCGTTCCAGACAACTAGTTAAGGTTGGGCATAGGTTTTGAATAAGAGAGCGGGCGCTCGGAGCTTCTTTGAAAGCTATTGTTCTCCTGAACAGGACTATTGGAAGGACATCCTTCTTTATGAAAGCAGGCTAGACTTCGCGAGCCAAGCTAGAAAGCTAAATAGATGCGTGTGAAGCCACGAAAACAGATCCACGTGGTGATCATCAGAGCCTTAAAAAGAAAAGGGCCTAAAACGTTCGTTTTTTTTATTACTGAGATCAAAGCATCATCCGGAGGAGCCAAAGTACAAGACTGGAATGCGTCCATCGGGGTCTTACTAATTATTAGGAATAATAGGAATAGAGGAATAGGCGGCAGTATAGCCCCCCTGCATGTTCTTCAAAGATGCGGGTTCCATCTTTCATAGCAGTATTGGAGAATCTATCCCCTTCATCTGTAGATGGAAACTAGGGTACCACTTAGTCTTCAGCCGTGGCAATCACTCACCTTTTTTTGTTTGCTTAGCCCGGGCACCAGCCCTTAAAGGCTGAGAAGAAGAAGGAAGGGGCCGAAAGGGCGGCTTTGCTCCTTGGTATGCCGGCTCTATCTCTATAAAGCATTCATTCGGGGGCTACTAGGCTAGAGGAAGCCTCTGTGGTTGAGGCCAAAAGCAAAAGGGATTCCAGGATTACTTGGTCGATCTGCTCATTCTGACGCTGGTTAGGATCTCGCGTGTCCCGGGCATGGATTTCATCCAATTGTCTCTTCTCTTTCGCCTCCGGTAGCGGCTGACCCTGGTCTTCTCCTGAGAAACCTCGTCAATCTCAACGTCACTATATAAAAACGCCGGTTTTGGAACCTCCACTGCAAGGAGGAATGAATCTTATCCAACGCCAACGGCTGTAGTGCCAATTGAAGAGAGGCAAATGCGCGAAGACCTTGAATACCCACCTGCCGCAGGTGCCTGAACAACCTCCACTTCGGGTGTTGAACTGGATGACATTTACTTATATCTTGAGTCTCCTGGACTGGCCGCCCTATAGAGTATAGAGAGAGGGAAAATCTCTTATTAGAAAAAGTGACACCGCGTAGATCAAGCTAAGAAGCCTCAGCCTCAGCTTGATAGCATTCTATCACCTTAATCCATTCTTTTGTCTAGGTCTAGTAGTTCCTTTGGCCCTCTCCCGCTCTTATATCGGCTTCCGAGCTACGGTCCAAGGACCCTTATTAAGTTAAGTTAAGAATATATTCCATTTCTTTCCGATCCAAGGACCCTTATTTTATTAAAAACAAGCCTTTCTTGACTTGAGAGAGGAAGACATTTAATCCTCTCCACATAGAACGCAGAGATTCGTAGACAAAACGAAACTCCATTCGCTGCCTGTCCATGAACCCGGCCAAAAGCGCCCATTTCAGTGGTTTTATTATACGTTGGTAACAGTTCCAAGGGAAGAAAAGTCTGCACAATCTTATTGTGTCCCACAACTTCGGACCAGCCTCTCCTTGGGGGCTGTTGCCCACCATCACTACCATAGTCTCACTTTCTACGTCTCTCCCAGAGCTACTCTCACCCATCGTTCTACCTGTTAGTTAGTTGAGTCTTGCTGATACTGAATTAGAATCCGCGCAGGTAGAAATAGTAAAGCCAAGTATTAGGAGTAATACACTGGATCGTTGGAGCAAAATGGAACCTTTGACTCCCTAGGGATATAGTTGTTTTTTACATACCTCTCCATTCCTTATGCTTTCTTTTCCGCCTTTTGAAGGTATGAGTACGTTACAGCCCTAGTTTCAGGGTGTAAGGGAGAGAGGAAGTGAAGTCCTCTATGGAATATGGGTTAGAGCGAGTGACCAAGTTCCTTTGCTGTCGGTCCAGCCATTGAGGGTTCAAGTACTACTCCTCTAGAGCCAGTTTCCGTTCTAAATGAAGGAATCGAGCGAGATATGATATGCTTCAAGGGGTGCTAGCTTAAACCGCCATAGAACGAAGCTTAGCCGTCGCCCATATGCTAGAGAATTATGTTGGGTCCGTCCCGAGAGTGCTCCCTACGACGGGAAATCGGGGGTTTTGTCGGAAAATCGGTGTCGTGGTGGTTGGTGCTACGAGATGGCGATTTATCGTATAGAAGAATAGATCCGCGGACCTATTGATTGACCATAAGATGCGAACCGATCGACCCCTACCTAAGAGAAGAAAAGTAGTTCTTCTATCGTTCAAGGGCAGGGGGAGAACATGTAGCGGCTTGCCTAGATCTCGTATTTCCCACGTAGTTCGTCGGGCAAACCAACGATTCTCTTTTCAGAGAGAGTCTTTTTATTTTTCTGGTATGTAGCTCCGCGACCTAGGAGCGCATCATCGGGGCAGGGCGAAAACGAAGATAGGATCGTGGCCCTTTTCTTGTTTCTTTTGTTTGTGTCCGGTCCGTTGTGTGTGTTTTTTTAAGGCTTATCCGGGGGCTGCTGCTCTGGGGCATAAAATTCC